TATTTCTTTCATTGCTCCCAACATACCAATATTGGCACTAATGGTACGTAAATGTAACTCGTTGTTCAAACAACTATTGAGAGTTTCAAGAGCTCCTTGTAAGGCTTGTTGAAAAACCCGTTGTCGGACTTGATTAATCGCCCTTTGCTGTTCAAACTGAATCGTTTCATTTTTATAATTTTCTAATTGTTCCAAAGTCTTATAAGTTGAATTAATTAAATTCAATTTTTCTCGCTCTATCTCAGAGTATCCATTCACGCGAAACTGATCTGCTTCCGTTTCCACTTTCCGTAAACGGCCCCGGGCTTTTTCCAGCTGTTCAATGGCCCCCCCACGCAGTTCTTCTGAATTTCGAATAGTATTCAAGATCCTCTGTTTTCGATTATCTAATAAATCACTTAATGAAAGTAGATTATCTTTCCGTTCATTTTAAAACTTCCATAATCCCTTCCCGAACCAAACATGAATCTTTCGATTCATTTGGCTCTCACGCTCAATTACTTAGGGTCAATTCTCATAACTTTTGTTTATGAATGTAATGAGCCTATCCTCTCTTCTTTATTCATAGTTCAAAAAAAAAAAGGAAAAAAATGAATCTAATGCAAAACCAAAATATTTGGAGGACTCTTCTGACAAAAAAATATGTAATTGTCAGCAAAGTTGTTTCTTTTTTTGTTTTCAGGTCAAATCCAAAAAATTCTTCTTACTTATACATAAGGCATAGGTCGTCGATTCAGCATTGGATAAAAGAGGGAAAATGCCCTTTTTTAGAATTAGAATAAAGGGTTCAAATCGTTTTATCGAGATGAGTGTTCTATATCGAGAAAATATTCATTTTAAAATCATCTCTATATTAATATAGTGGTAGAAAGAGTACCATGCTGCGTCTAGACTTCAAATGGTTTTCTTTAACCATCTTAAGAGCCCCACATTGTTGGTTGCTAGAGAATCAAAGTAGATTTGCCAATTAATCGCGAAATGCTGTGGTTCTTATAATTTCTTAAGAAGTAATTCGCGAGATCATGTACCTTTCTTTCCTAGTTATAACGGAAACGGGTACAGCTGATTGGATCAGCCTATTCTTGAAATAAACAACTCACACACACTCCCTTTCCAAAAAAGATCAATACACCAATCACTACACTTAGATTTATTGGATTTGTTGCTAAAATATCGGTATTAAATCCGAAACTCCCGGCAGGTGGCCAGTGGCCCAAAGAAAGGAAAGAATCGGTTACATTTTTCATAGAATCTCCTCTTATAGATAGACTAAAAAATCGACCAGAGTTCTTTTTCTATCACTTTACTCCTCTTTTTTATTTATTTTTTGAAATCAAGTCTATAAATAATTTGAGTTTATAGTTATAAAGTATGAACTACCCCTTGATTGCTGCAACACTTCATAAAAAGAGGTTCCCTTGGACTACGAACAGGAAGGATGAAAGAGAGTCAGTATGCTAATTCCTCATATGCAAATCACCCCTTTCCGTAGGTTATTTTCTCAACGAATAAGGAATTGTAGGAGTGAAATCTTGATAGAATTTGAAAAAGCAAACGACAAGTCCAAGACAATAAAATAGGAAAAATACATATTTTTCCTATTTCGAAGATTAAACAAAAGGATTCGCAAATAAAAGTGCTAATGCTACAACCAATCCATAAATCGTTAAAGCTTCCATAAAAGCTAGACTAAGCAATAGAGTACCACGTATTTTTCCCTCTGCCTCAGGTTGTCTCGCGATACCCTCTACGGCTTGACCCGCAGCAGTCCCTTGACCAACTCCAGGTCCAATAGACGCAAGCCCTACAGCCAATCCAGCAGCAATAACGGAAGCAGCAGAAATCAGTGGATTCATGATAAGTTCCTCGTACCAACAAAAAGAAATGGTTAATGATACAATCAACCAATGAATTTTGACTTAATTATTCCATCGATAGGATTTATCTAGTCGAAGTAACTAAGAACTTCGAATTTAAGTGAGAATATTATTGAATGATCAAACCTACTTCGATATCTCTTTTTTCATTTCTATCCACAGAGTTTTTGTGAATCCATAGAACTTTAGTTCTTCCATTTATTGGGTAGGAACTGCTATTTCAATTCTTACACCTTTTCTTGCTTTCATCTCTTTATTCAGCCAATTCACATCCACACTGATACGAAAGGACTTCTATTGGAACCCACACACAGTAGTAGCGAAAATGAAATATATCTTTCGTTCATAGTCATATATAACTAGTCAATATCTAATATCACATATACATGTCTTTCTTCCATAACGTAAACCAGTAGATTCAATCGGATTCGAGAATCAATCCAAATCCCGTTTTTGAAAATTATTTTTCCCTTTCCGTTTTCTTTATCATTATTCCAAACGAATACAATGTAAATGGGAAAATGAATTAGTGCGAATTATTTTATTGCATAGAAATATCATTATTTGATTGATCTAAGTTTATGCAATTTATTAATATTTTCTTTTGGTCAATTGTTGAATAA